TTTTTCTTTTAATAAATATCTATTTTGTACATTTCAATTTGAATTAGGAACTCCGCGTACAAGTGGTAAGTCATTAACTACATATACACATCCGGTCATATATGTATTACCATTATGTATTACAAATTACAATAAAATTACAATAACGAATACAGAAAGAGGAGTTTTTAAAATGCGAGATCTAAAAACATATCTCTCCGTGGCACCGGTAGTAAGTACTCTATGGTTCGGGTCTTTAGCAGGTTTATTGATAGAGATCAATCGTTTTTTTCCGGATGCGTTGATATTCCCCTTTTTTTCATTCTAGCTATTGATATGGGAAGGGGAAGAAGATTAGAGATACAATCAAATATCTGTAACTAATCCCTACCCCTCCCTTCTTTTTTTCTTTGTTTTTTCTTTTTTTCTTTTTTTACTTATTCTTTCTAAAAAAAAAAAAAAACAAAGAAAAAGCGGTTTCACCCTCAGTGAAACTATGAACTCGGGCTCAGGCTCAAATTAAATTAATAATAGAATGGAAATGCGGTGGTTGGGGCAACAATATCATACAAGATACTTAACTGAAAATGAAATACTGTACGGCAAATTATAAATATAGTTAGAAATCATTATATTACTTATTAATCATTATATTACTTATTATTTATTACTATATTGATTGCAACAAAATATTTCTTTCATAATTTGATTTCGAGTTACCTGCTTCTATTTTTGTGTCCTTTCTTCTTCCTTGCTTCGGGTCGGAAAATTAAAGAATTGAGTGAATCAAAAACCAAAGGAGGTTCATGGCTAAGGGTAAAGATGTCCGAGTAACGGTTATTTTGGAATGTACCAGTTGTGTTCGAAATCGTGTTAATAAGGAATCAATGGGCATTTCCAGATATATTACTCAAAAGAATCGACACAATACGCCTAGTCGATTGGAATTGAGAAAATTCTGTCCCTGTTGTTACAAACATACGATTCATGGGGAGATAAAGAAATAGATCGAACCGATCGCTCGTGTGTCAGTCTTCCAAGGAAGATGAAAAATTACATATTATATATAACAATATATATATATAATTTATTTGAATTTATTTTAGAATTTATTTAAATATAATTTATTTATTAAATTATTATTTATTTATTAAAATTTATTATTTATTTATTAAATATAATTTATTTATTTATTAAATATAATTTATATTTATTTATTAAATATAATTTAATTTATTTAAATATAAACAAATAAATATAAACAAACCAAATCCTATTTCGATCGGATCAAAGATGATGTAGAATTAAGAAATAGGATTGGGATTTTCAGGATAAGGAATAAACAAACCATGGATAAATCCAAGCGAATCTTTCTTAAATCTAAGCGATCTTTTCGTAGGCGTTTGCCTCCGATCCAATCGGGGGATCGAATTGATTATAGAAACATGAGTTTAATTAGTCGATTTATTAGCGAACAAGGAAAAATATTATCTAGACGGGTGAATAGATTGACCTTAAAACAACAACGATTAATTACTATTGCTATAAAACAAGCTCGTATTTTATCTCCGTTACCTTTTCTTAATAATGAGAAACAATTTGAAAGAAGCGAGTCAACCGCTAGAGCTGCTGGTCTTAGAACCAGAAAAAAAATAGGTTGACTCTTCAATTGAATTGAATCAAAATAAAATTCCAATCCAAACTCAAATGCGGATTGACGTTTTTTTTTGTTCGAAAAATCGTAAAATCGAAATGTCCTGTCGTAAGAAAAAAAATGGGAGAAGAGGAATAAATATTTTTTATTTAACGTCTTTCTTCATTTTGATGACTTTATCATATTTTATCATACTAATTTCTACTCTACCTTCCCAGAGTTCATTCTCCAGGGAACTCCATTTAAACTATTCCAACGGATTCCTTCCAATCTCTTTATTTTATGATCTCATTGGAAATCATATAAAGACAACTCTTATTTAATATAGCTATTTGTGCAAGTATTTTACGATTAAGAAGTAACTGTCTCTTGTACAGATTGTGTATAAATTTACTATAACTGAAGTATACTTTATTCTCGCGAATTACTGCATTTATCCGAGTGATCCACAACCGACGAAAATCTCTCTTTTGTCTACCTCTATCCCGATGAGCCGAAACCAAAGCTCTTATTTTCTGTTGAGTAATAGTACGAGTAAGTCTTGAATGAGCCCCTCGAAAGGTTGATGCAAATAAACGAATTTTTGTTCTACGTCTTCGAGCTATATACCCTCGTTTAATTCTGGTCATTGAATAAATGAAACTTTGATGAATAACTAATTGATTTCCTTTCTTTCAGTTATTCCCTTCCCGTATCCTAGTCTATTAATAACAAAACGGATTCTTCCAATGTATAAAATTTAAATTCCAATGGCTTTTGCTACTATAACCTTCCCGACCACGATTTTTTTTTTTTTTTTTTTCTAGGTGAAATGCCTAGAAAAAATTGTATTGATATTAGGTATCAAAAACACATAAAACATAAAAGTAGTAAATATAAATGGATATAGTGGGTTCCATCGTTTCTATGGTTACTTCTTAAACGGTGAGGTCCTCTCTATACACCGGAGCCCTTCTTTCATTTAATCAATGTTATTGTTAACTTGTACAGTTCACACTCTTTGGCTCTACCCATAATTATCCAGTACGAGGTCTTTCACAATGAGATCTACTTATACAGTAACGGTATTTAATTATGAAGATTAGCTGAGTAGCTGACCCTGTTAGTCCGTTCTTGCAAGAGTAAGGCATAATTTTTCTTCTTTTTAAAATAGTATTTCCCCTGCTTAATGGATATCATTTGCTATCAATGGAGAATTCTTTCTCATCTTAAATTTAAAACGGAGTTGATTGGATTTGCACCAACGGAAACCATACATTTGATACCACAATAGAAGGATAGATCTTTTTTATTTTTAGATATTGAATGGAGTTCTTCCATTCTAGTCTATTCACTGGTACTGATCGTTGATACTGGATCAATTGTTTTCTTTCTTTTGTCCTAGCCCATGATCTGAACGAGTCGCACATACACCCTAGTACATGTTCCTCGTCGCTGAGGACATCCCCCAAGAGCGGGTGATTTCGTGACATTTCTGATTGGCTGTCTTGTGTTTCTAATAAGTTGTTTAATAGTTGGCATATTGAATCATATACATAATGGGCTGGTTTAGATCGATCTTAACCGGATGATTATGAATTATTTTATTTCTATATTAATAGATTAATGAATAGAATATTAAATCCGGTAAGAAGATAAAATCTCAAATCATCAATTCGTCTGAAATTTTTGTTATTTTTTCTTTTTTATTCAGTCGCTACAAGATCAACAATTCCATGAGCTTGGGCTTCTGTTGCTGACATAAAAACATCTCTTTCCATATCTTCGGATACAACCCATAAGGGTTTGCCTGTCCTTTGTACATAAACCCTTGTGACGGTTTCGCGCAGCTTCAAAAGTTCTTCCGCTTCCAAGATAAATTCTCCCGTCTGTGCCTCATAAAAAGAACTAGCAGGTTGATGGATCATTACCCTGATGATATAACATAATAAATGTTTATTCTATCTCGCATGATGATAAGGTGAAGAGATAAAGAATAATAAAATATATAATTGAACAACCGTACAGGCATCTTTTACGCATTGCATACGGCTCTATAATGGAATTCGTTTTTACCTTACTTAAATATCAAATAAATTAAATATAGGGTCTATCAGACTCGGGTTGGTAAATGATCCAATAACCACCCTTCTTTTTGTTTTTGGAGTAGTTCAAAAATACTATGATGGCTCCGTTGCTTTATATATTTATTTCGTCTGTTATTTAGCAATCCCAAAGTTTCTTTTTTTTTTTTTTTCAAATAAAAAAACAAGATTTTTTTTTATTTTCATATTCTTTCATAACCTAAATATTGTGTAAGAGCCTCCCGGCGTGAAAACAAAAAAGTTTGTGACGCTGAAATAGGCCTCCCGATAGATTAGATAAAATCGGAAATACCTTTTATCTCATACTACTCTTTCGATACATAATTTAAGGGTTAAAAAAATTTATCATATCGAATTCGAAGTGCCATGCTATTATTACTTAATATTCATATTTCATATAGCGCGAAGGCATAGTCTTCTTTTTTCTCTCAAATCAAATAAAAAACTCATTGGCGCCAAGCGTGAGGGAATGCTAGACGTTTGGTAATTTCTCCTCCGACCAGAATAAAAGATCCCATTGAAGCGGCTAATCCCATGCATATTGTCTGTATATCTGGTCGCACAAATTGCATAGTATCATAAATAGCTACTCCGGGTATTACCCATCCGCCAGGAGAATTTATAAACAAATATAGATCTTTGGTATCATCCTCTATACTGAGATATACCATAAGACCAATAAGTTGATTCGAGATCTCGCTATCAACCCCTTGGCCTAAAAAAAGTAATCTTTCTCGATAAAGTCGGTTGATTGGGATAAAGTTGTATCCCTTAGAAACCGTACATGCACCTTTTGATGCATACGGTTCAACAAAAATAACGAAAAAAAAAAAAGAATCAATGTGTAGATGTAGATTCTAGCGCTTTCTTTTATTTTTTTTTTTCATACCAGGTATAAAAAGGGGCTTTTCTTTCATTTTTCAAAAAAGATGGGTTTTGGCCTGTTTTGTTTATCTATAAAAAAAATTACTAAATTTATCTAACTAACTTTTCATTGATGTATTGTTTCATCGAGATACAATCTCAATCGCGATGTAATTTTCTTGTTCCTGAATGGGCTTCTTCAATTTTTTTAGGTTTATGCTCTACTCCGAGTAAAGATCCGCCCGATTTGGATTTGCACATATATGACAAATGCCCCAATACCACGTCCTTTTGCTACGACTTCCTTTTTACAATTTATTTCATGTCTTACAACAGATATTCAATGCATTCATCATATTACTCGATTGATTAACTGTTTGAGATCACTTCTATTATAAATATATAAAGAAATAGAATATGATAGAAATAGTAATCATAAATAGATTTTTTACCGGTTTTTTTCTAAACGGAGCCTGGATACTTCATTTTATTGGCCTAACCAAGATAACCATAAATTATTCTAATTGATAATATTAATCTGTATACCCTCCCGAAAAAATGGATCTAATTGAACTTCACGCTCCAAATTTTTGATAATTCAATCAATCTTTCTTGGGCGAAGGGGAGGATATCTCGATCGGGGAAGAGAATGGGGAAATACCATATGACCCAATATATCTGACAAGTCGCACTATACGTCAATCCACAATGCATCTTCCTCTCCAGGACTTCGAAAAGGTACTCTTGGAACACCAATAGGCATTAAATAAAAGAAAAATTAAGTACTATATCTCACTTTGATGTGAAAGCGTAACAATGGATTTAGTGTCCTACTAATATTGGCCTTTATCATATTTTATCCATAGATTGACTAAGTTTATAAAAAAAGATAAAGAAGACAAAATGAATAAAGGAAAATTATTACAAATAAGTCCTTTGAATGATGAACAAATATATATATGCATTCACTCATAGAAAATGGTATCAACTCCCCTACCATTGCGTATTGGTACTTATCGGGTGTAGAATAGATCTGCTTCTTTTTGTTCCTACGAACAAAATAGTTTCATTATTACTAAAAGTAATTGAAAAGAATCAAACAAATCAAACAAATATTAATTCTTTCCCCAAGATAATCCACTAAAAAGAGGGTCCACAGCATAGTTTTTTCCAATGCAATAAAGTTACATTGTGTCTATTTTTCATTGATAAAGGGGTATTTTCATGGGTTTGCCTTGGTATCGTGTTCATACCGTCGTATTGAATGATCCCGGTCGTTTGATTTCTGTCCATATAATGCATACAGCTCTGGTTGCTGGTTGGGCCGGTTCGATGGCTCTATACGAATTAGCAGTTTTTGATCCTTCTGATCCTGTTCTTGATCCAATGTGGAGACAGGGTATGTTCGTTATACCCTTCATGACTCGTTTAGGAATAACCAATTCATGGGGCGGTTGGAGTATCACAGGGGGTACTGTAACGAATCCGGGTATTTGGAGTTACGAAGGTGTGGCCGGGGCACATATTGTGTTTTCGGGCTTGTGCTTTTTGGCAGCTATCTGGCATTGGGTGTATTGGGATCTAGAAATATTTACTGATGAACGTACAGGAAAACCCTCTTTGGATTTGCCTAAGATCTTTGGAATTCATTTATTTCTATCAGGGGTGGCTTGCTTTGGTTTTGGTGCATTTCATGTAACAGGATTGTATGGTCCTGGAATATGGGTGTCCGATCCTTATGGACTAACTGGAAGGGTACAATCCGTAAATCCAGCGTGGGGTGTGGAGGGTTTTGATCCTTTTGTTCCGGGAGGAATAGCCTCTCATCATATTGCAGCAGGGACCTTGGGCATATTGGCGGGTCTATTCCATCTTAGTGTACGTCCACCTCAACGCCTATACAAAGGATTACGTATGGGAAATATTGAAACCGTCCTTTCCAGTAGTATTGCTGCTGTCTTTTTTGCCGCTTTTGTAGTTGCTGGAACTATGTGGTATGGTTCAGCAACTACCCCGATTGAATTATTTGGTCCCACTCGTTATCAATGGGATCAAGGATACTTCCAACAAGAAATATATCGAAGAATTGGTGCTGGGTTGGCTGAAAATCAAAGTTTATCTGAAGCTTGGTCTAAAATTCCCGAAAAACTAGCTTTTTATGATTACATCGGCAATAATCCGGCAAAGGGGGGGTTATTCAGAGCGGGCTCAATGGACAACGGGGATGGAATAGCTGTTGGGTGGTTAGGACATCCTATCTTTAGAGATAAAGAGGGGCGCGAACTTTTTGTACGTCGTATGCCTACTTTTTTTGAAACATTTCCGGTTGTTTTGGTAGACGGAGACGGAATTGTTAGAGCCGATGTTCCTTTTAGAAGGGCGGAATCAAAATATAGTGTCGAACAAGTAGGTGTAACTGTCGAGTTCTATGGCGGCGAACTCAACGGAGTCAGTTATAGCGATCCCGCTACTGTGAAAAAATATGCTAGACGTGCTCAATTGGGTGAGATTTTTGAATTAGATCGTGCTACTTTGAAATCCGATGGTGTTTTTCGTAGCAGTCCACGGGGTTGGTTTACTTTTGGACATGCTTCGTTTGCTTTGCTCTTCTTCTTCGGACACATTTGGCATGGTGCTAGAACCTTGTTTCGAGATGTTTTTGCTGGTATTGATCCAGATTTAGATGCTCAAGTGGAATTTGGAGCATTCCAAAAACTTGGAGATCCAACTACAAGAAGACAAGTAGTCTGATACAATATGCTTTGTTACTTGTTACTTTTCATTTTTATTTTCTTTTTGTGATTTTTAGATGGGGTACCAGATAAATCTTGATTTGAATCACTGCCTTTTCTTTGACTCTTGTTCTTTATTTATCCGGGAGACGATCCCAAATAAACAGGTATGGAAGCTATAATTGTAAACCACGATCGAATCTATGGAAGCATTGGTTTATACATTCCTTTTAGTCTCAACTCTAGGAATAATTTTTTTCGCTATCTTTTTTCGAGATCCGCCTAAAGTTCCAACTAAAAAGGTGAAATGATTTGTCATTATCTCAATTGAAGTACGGATCCTCCCAATATTGGGAGGATCCGTACTTCAACTAGTCCCCGTGTTCCTCGAATGGATCTCTTAGTTGTTGAGAGGGTTGCCCAAAAGCAGTATATAAGGCGTACCCAGTAAAACTTACAAGTAAACCAGATAAAAAGATGGCAACTAGGGTTGCTGTTTCCATGATTCTATAGTTTTAAGACATTATAAAGTTTTAAGACCACAATGGATCTATGATAAGATCATTTATTTACAACGGAATGGTATACAAAGTCAACAGATCTTACTGAATATAAAATATTATGGCTACACAAACCGTTGAAGGTAGTTCTAGATCTGGCCGCCCAAAACGAACTAATGCGGGGAGTTTATTGAAACCATTGAATTCAGAATATGGTAAAGTAGCTCCTGGGTGGGGAACTACTCCTTTGATGGGTCTCGCAATGGCTCTATTCGCGATATTCCTATCTATTATTTTGGAGATTTATAATTCTTCCATTTTACTGGATGGAATTTCAATGAATTAGATTCACAAGAACCATTAACTGGCTTTTTCAATACAAAGTGAAGCGTTTAGGTTTCTGATTTTTATCCCATTCTATTTTGGTAGTTTGACCGTGGAATTTCTTTGTTTCTGTATTTCCGGAATATGAGTGTGTGACTTGGTATAAATGATCCTATGGATAGTACAGAGAATGGGTCTGTCATCTTGATAGAGATGGTTTTACTTCGTCGGATATTCATTCTAGTATCTGGAGCACGGAATATATGAAATAGATTACTATTAGAACTATGATTCATACTTAATAGTCAGACCTCGTGTCCGGACTTCAAAAAATTTTTTCAAAGAGTTAGAAGTTATAAATAGAAATATTTTTATTCTTTCAAACTTTCGTTTATGCTTATTTTGATCAAAGGACAAAACAAAGGTTTCTTTGGTTTGGATTTTTAGTCATTATATCTATTCATTGAATAAGTGATGATCCAATGGTTCTTACTCAGGGAATTTTGGGACTTAGACTTAGTTTGAAAGGGTTTTAGTGAATCATCGTGGTTTTAGTATGAATCTGAGGTTTTAATCAATTCATAGGGTCTTAACAAGAGAATTCCTATCAATAATAAAGAAAACAGCAGTAAAGCCGTATTACACATAAATAACACCAAAGAAAATAGGTAAATAGAAGATTCAAGAGGCCTATAACGATCAATATATAGACGAATGAGCCGACTTGATTTTTTGGCATTATAACCACAAAGAAGAGCTTTCGGATTTTTATTCTTTAGTATCTTCAAAAAAAAATTGAATCATAAATCATAGAATTAATAAATTTCAAACTTTATATTACACACATCCGTTAGAACTAGTATTTGGGTGTTTCTGTTTGAGCCGTACGAGATGAAATTTTCATATACGGTTCTCCGGGGGGGTCCCCTTGATTTACCTATCTCAATAAAATCTATGATTGGTTCGAAGAACGTCTTGAGATTCAGGCAATTGCCGATGATATAACTAGTAAATATGTTCCTCCTCACGTCAACATATTTTATTGTCTAGGGGGAATTACGCTTACTTGTTTTTTGGTACAAGTAGCTACCGGGTTTGCTATGACTTTTTATTATCGTCCGACCGTTACGGAGGCCTTTGCTTCTGTTCAATATATAATGACTGAAGCTAATTTTGGTTGGTTAATCCGATCAGTTCATCGATGGTCGGCAAGTATGATGGTCCTAATGATGATCCTGCACGTATTTCGCGTGTATCTCACCGGCGGCTTTAAAAAACCTCGTGAATTGACTTGGGTTACAGGTGTGGTTTTGGGTGTATTGACCGCATCTTTTGGTGTAACTGGTTATTCCTTACCTCGGGACCAAATTGGTTATTGGGCAGTAAAAATTGTAACAGGCGTACCAGACGCTATTCCTGTAATAGGCTCGCCTCTGGTAGAGTTATTACGCGGAAGTGCTAGTGTAGGACAATCCACTTTGACTCGTTTTTATAGTTTACACACTTTTGTATTACCTCTTCTTACCGCCGTATTTATGTTAATGCACTTCCCAATGATACGTAAGCAAGGTATTTCTGGTCCTTTATAAAGAATATATACCATCGTGTAATCAATCATCTATCACTTGGGGTAGGAACACTAGTATTTCATTGCTACAAATATGGATTATTGAAAAAAAAAATAAGACATGTATTGGGATATTTCTCTTCAACTCTACAAAAATGTCTTATTTTTTTGACACTCATAGTTGAAGTGAATTTTCCGAAGATAAAATGGATTATGGGAGTGTGTGACTTGAACTATTGATCGGGCCTTGCAGATATATGTCCTTATCTATCTGCCACATTTGAATTCACAACAAA